GATCTGATACTACACCGCTGCTTAATTCCTTAGTGGATCGGCTCTATTACATAAGCAGATTCCTAAATTTTGCCCCATATCATGGGATAAGTAAGCAGTTTTTTTTAGTTGTATCGACCCAGTCGCTCACTAATGGATCTTCACGGTGCTTTCTCTATCAATTTGGGAACTTTATCCATAGAGTAGTAGTATAGGCCATACTTTCTTCCTATTTTGATTCTCGTGAAGTGTCCTTCCTTCCTACAGCTGATAGGGCAAAATCGTTGTTTTGACGATCCCTATGTAGAAAGCCCTTTTTCTAGTATTTACTATAAAATTTGATCCTTTCTTTTTTTCTTCTTTCTATAGTGGAGATAGTCGCACGTAATGACAGATCACGGCCATATTATTAAAAGCTTGCGGTAAGAAGGGGTTTCGTTCTAGTGCCCGGAAATAATATTCCAAAGCCTTTGTATGCTCTCCATTGCTTGTGTGTATAAGGCCTATATTATAGAGTATATAACTTCGATCATAGGGATCAATTTCTAGTCGCGTAGCTTCATAATAATTCTGCAAAGCTTCCGCATAATTTCCTTCGGATTGAGCCAACATCCGTTACGGTCGTTCATTCTATTCAAAAAATCTCCGTTCCAAAACCGTACATGAGGTTTTCATCTCATACGGCTCCTCCCTTCTGTACATAGTACTAAGCGAAATAATCTATAGAATAAAAATAGAATTAGTCCCATCTTATTATGAACCGAAAGGGGCTGGTATTTTTCCAAGAAATCTCTAGCCAACCTTCCCGCAAGAGGTTTTTCTTAACACCAATGAATTCTATTAATGCTAGAGGAAAACGATAGCTCCAAGAATTTCTTTGTTCTCAACGCCTCCTATTTAGAGGAATTAGCCACTTCAACGATCTTTGATGGTTATAGGGGTATCCAAAGTACAAACCTGATGGTTGTTTGTTATCCCAACCATTCTTCCCAGCCCTGATACCGATCAGGAAAGGGCTAATTTCTAACAAAGTTTTTCTCTTGTTGATTCCTATTTCTAGGTGTAGTGCTTTTCTCCCCTATGCTGCCTATTGGTACTAGTAGAGTAGGATTGGCCTGTAATACAGAACCTATCCTGTAGGTGTAACCTTTCGCTCAATACTCAAATCCACAATTGAAGCATCTGAGGCCGCATCAATCGAGGATACACGACAGAAGGAATTGTTAGTTCACCTCACCTTCCCCAAGCGTGGGTTTCCTTTACTAATTTTGTTCTCTCTATGCGAACCCCCTCTCTTTCTCGTAAGACTGAGGTGTAGGTAGGGCTAAAAAAAAAAAAAAAGAGTCAAATCGCACCATCTCTATAATAAGTAAATGCCCTTTTTTCCCCTGAGGTTGTCGGAATTATTCGCAATAAAATATTGGCTACAATTGAAGAGGTCTTATCAATGAAATTTCCATTTATACGGGATCTAGGCATAATTCCCAACCCATTCTATATAGAATTGTTTTCATTTCTTCACAAAATAACATAAAAACAAACACATTCGATTCTTATAAATCGATCGATCCATATGCTCTAAATGGATAAGAGAGGTATGGATTTTCCGCTCAGCTCAAATTGTCTCCTTTTCCTTCTGTTTGGACAAGAAGAGATATGAAATATTTGACTAAGATTGGATTTCATTCCACTTTTCTATTTCTCAACAATAACTTCTCTCATCAGCTATTTCGCGTTTTCAAAGTCATTAATTGTCTCATACCCTTTTTTAGATTTCGATTGTATGGCGTAGCGTACCTTATGCAAACAGAATTCTAGGGTTCCTCTATTTTATTATGGAATAAGAAGAATTCTTCCATTCTCTTTTTCTTTGGTTTTGGGAAAACCCAAACTAAAACTTTTCGAGGGAGCGGAATTCCTAGTAAAAAAATCCTGGATCCTTCCACTTAGATGAAAAGGAATTTTTCCAATAGAACCATGGAACCCCCGAGCCGTTGTGGTTGTACCTGTACTGCAGGAATAGGAAAACTCGCTATTCACTTAGTTTATTTTCCATAATAAGATTCTGTAGGAGAGATGGCCGAGCGGTTCAAGGCGTAGCATTGGAACTGCTATGTAGACTTTTGTTTACCGAGGGTTCGAATCCCTCTCTTTCCGTTTCTCTTAATTGATCAACGTTAACGATCACAATGTATCAAATCAAATAACAATTTATTCCAGCAATAATACCTTTATTTAATAGAAATTTTTTATAGTAAATTACTGTGGTATGTAAAATACACATAGAGGAAAAAACAAAAAAGAAAAAGGATCCTAGGGTTAATCCATTTATGCTAGTTGAATGGGAAAATACGAATTAAGGGCCTTAGGTCGATTTAGTTCGGGGAAAGGGGAAGGGGAAGAAAATTCTATGAACTTTTCCTTTTTTCGTTAAGTTCAAGTCTGACGAGAGTAATATTCTACAACTAACAACTCATTTATTTTGAGACCGACCCACTTCCTATCTAGGATTTTTTTAACTAGTCCTTTATATTGCAATGTGTCAATCGTCAAATGCTTTGGCAATTTCCCCGGGTCGGATGAAGCAATAGAATTTTGAATCAGACGTTTTGATCTTTGGTTATCCTTCGTAGTAATAATATCTCGGGGTTTGCAACGAAAACTTGGTATATCGACTATACGACCATTAACTAAAATATGTCTATGGTTAACTAATTGCCGGGCCCCAGGAATGGTTGAAGCCATACCCAATCGAAAAAGGATATTATCCAAACGCATTTCAAGTAATTGTAGTAAAACCTGACCTGTTGACCTTTTTGCTTTTCCAGCGATATGTACATATCTAAGTAATTGTCGTTCTGTCAGACCATAATGAAAACGCAATTTCTGTTTTTCTTGAAGACGAATACGATATTGCTCTTTTTTCCCAGAATGGAATTTCTTTTTCAGATTACTTCCGGATTTAGGTGTTTTTCTAGTGAGTCCTGGTAAAGCTCCCAGACGGCGTATTTTTTTTAAACGAGGTCCTCGATAACGGGACATGAAGACTCCTTGTTTATTTTATTGAAATTTCATTTTACACAATTAATTTCATTGTATTTACATTACAGAATACATCAAAATTAAAACTGAATTAAACTAAAGGATAAACAGAGTAAAATCTACTAAAGTACCACAAAAAATGGAGTTTCATCAACATCTGGATTTTTTGTATATATATTATTTATTTTATTGTTTTGTATCTAGCAAAATTGTAAGGTAGAACCACATAATAGATCCTGGATTCTCCATTTAATTCGGAGAAAAAGAGAGATTCTTGTTCATGGAACATCGATATAGAAAAAAGCCGACTATCGGATTTGAACCGATGACCCTCGCATTACAAATGCGATGCTCTAACCTCTGAGCTAAGTGGGCTTACATAACAGAAATAGTGTAACAAATAGAAATATGTATAGTATAGGAAATCCGTAAAATGTCAGATCTTAATTATTAATCTTAGCTATTAACTAGTTCGAAATTGGAAGTTCTACTTAGAAAAAAATACTAGAACTTCATAAAGATAAAGTTAACTTGATATGCTTAACTGGAGGATATCCTTAAATAGGAGAAATTTTTGAACTTTCTTTTTATTTCTCTAATTCGCAAATTGATTTTTCTAATAGAATAGAATCTATTCCAATTTCTATATTGAATTTGATTTCAGATATTTTCAATTTGATATGGCTCAGATGAGTAATCTAATACATAGAAAAGAATAATATATATGATGAAAGATATAATAAAGAGAAAATGCGAATTTCTTGGCATTTTCATTCGATCATTATAGACATTTTTTGAGATATTTTGTTTTTTTTGTTATTTCTTAATAATTTAATGATTAATATTTCACTAAGGAGAACATAGAATCATAGCAAATAAAATTGCTAATTCTGATTAGCAAAAAAAAAGAATGAATATCAAGCGTTATAGTATGATTTTGAATACTCTAAAAAAGAAAGGCGGGGGGGGGGGGGGGGGGAGAGAAAAACTTTGGGATATATTGATTCGGATTGAATTGCAAATACATCAACGATAGAATCAATTCAATTCTGAATTGCAATAAGCAGGGTCTGTCAAATAGAGACGAACTGCTAGACTACGTCGAGTAATGAATTCAACGATTCCAAAAAAAACTAAGAGATGGATGAAATTACACAAGGAATCCAGGTCTCAATCAAAGAAAAGGAAAATGGGGATATGGCGAAATCGGTAGACGCTACGGACTTGATTGTATTGAGCCTTGGTATGGAAACCTGCTAAGTGGTAACTTCCAAATTCAGAGAAACCCTGGAATTAAAAAAGGGCAATCCTGAGCCAAATCCGTGTTTTGAGAAAACAAGTGGTTCTCGAACTAGAATCCAAAGGAAAAGGATAGGTGCAGAGACTCAATGGAAGCTGTTCTAACGAATCGAGTTGATTACGTTGTGTTGGTAGTGGAACTCTCTCTAAATTTAGAGAAAGTAAGGGCTTTATACATCTAATACACACGTATAGATACTGACATAGCAAACGATTAATCACGGAACCCATATCATAATATAGGTTCTTTATTCTTTTTTAGAATGAAATTAGGAATGATTATGAAATAGAAAATTCTGAATTTTTTGAGAATTATTGTGAACCCATTCCAATCGAATATTGAGTAATCAAATCCTTCAATTCATAGTTTTCGAGATCTTTTAAAAAGTGGATTAATCGGACGAGGATAAAGAGAGAGTCCCATTCTACATGTCAATACTGACAACAATGAAATTTCTAGTAAAAGGAAAATCCGTCGACTTTATAAGTTGTGAGGGTTCAAGTCCCTCTATCCCCAAACCCTCTTTTATTCACTAACTATAGTATTTATCCTCTTTTTTTCTTTTTATCAATGGGTTTAAGATTCATTAGCTTTCTCATTCTACTCTTTCACAAAGGAGTGCGAAGAGAACTCAATGGATCTTATGCTGCTATTCATTGAATAGATTTCTTTTTTATTA